GAGGAAGAGCACCCATTAGACGCTATAGGTGCGAATCCTACTCTTTTTTATTCCAAGCAAGACTACCCAATGAACTAGTAAGCGTGAGTGCGCGCAGTTCCTATTCGAATCTTGCTTGGTTGTTTGAGCTCCTTCGGTGCTGGAGAAAGCATCCATTCTTTCTTCTGAGAGTGAGTCTGTTCGTAACCCTAGAAGGCGGTACTTCCTTACAAAGACTTTCTCTTTGCAGCAGCCCTAGCAGCAGGAGATCCAATAAATACTCTGCCCAGCTACAACTCTACTAGCTACTCGGCTTTACGTTTAGCTCTATATCCGCGGTAAAAGTGCCCTTATCAGACCGGAAATACCAGCAGCAGTCCAGGCCTAGCAGGAGGAGCGACTAAAAATAAGAAAGTCGAGCTGGTAACTATACTAAAGCTCCTTGCCTGAGTTGCCTGAAGTCTGACTCCTTTGTCAGGGTCTCACTCCCTTTCTCTTTTGACACTGAGGACTTAGCGCACCGGTCAGTCAGCGAGAACTTCCTGGCTTAGCTTCCTAAATAAAAGAAAGGCTCCTTTCCTCGGCTTACACTAGACTGAGTCTCACTCCTTGCCTAAGAGGTCATTTTTTATTACGAAATAAGCACTGGAACTTTCCCTTAAGATGAGAACAAGACGGGTGAGCTTCCCTTGAAAGAATTTCCTGTGCCCGGTTCACTCCCGGTTGATTGGCTTGTTCAAGGCAAGGTACCAAATGAGAAGCAGCACTTCCACTGCAAGGACTCTTCACACAAGACGGTCGGGCTGACCCAAGGGATCAATCAACTGGGACTTCCCCCTCTCAGGCTAAAGAGTAAAGATAGCCCTTGCCCTCTAATACATGTCACATTGGATTTGCTAGTATTCCTACGGGGCTTAGTATTCCGAAGAGTCATCCTAATCCATGTTGCTAATGTTCCGGTCTTCAAACAAGAACTAGGGGGCTCGTTCGACCTGACGCTGGTTCGACATGAGGTCGAACATGTCCCGCTTCGCCCTCTGGCACTAACCTTAGTGTCCATATATTGTCGCGGGAAAAAGGCGCTCAGATGCGCTTACAGTCTTATTACTGTATCCTACCAGGAGGCAATCTCGTAAAAAGATGTTACCCGGATACAGGTCCGAAGGCTTCCTCAACAAGGACTTATTCGTCGTTGAGTACGAATGGAACCGTCCTATCAGCGACAAGTCCGATCAAGAAGTGCCTCTACAAGCCCTCCCATACGGCCTGCCTCCTGGCAGCCCCCTCTTCACAAAGAATGGAATAGGGGTGGAGTGGTCGAAGAACCGAATGCAACAGTACGATGATGTATGGGATATTTCTAAGTGCCAAGGGCTGGGCGGAAACCGCACGGACACACGTGGTCTCGGCTACCCCGAGTACATTCGAGATATGCAGACAAAACAGGTCAGAAGCTACCTCAAGAAAGACCGAACGACTTGGGTTGCTGAAACATGCGTGGTCTCGATCCATTCGTACACGTCCGGTTCGGACGATGACGGGGACAGTTCACCATGCAGTTTCCCTGCTAGGATACCCACCTACCAGGTCGAAACACCTACCTATATCCGGATCGTCAGATATACCTGTGGTCGAAACAACGGAGAACGAAGATAGTGACACCTCCTCAGTATCAGATCCGGTCATGGCTCTCTTCGAGCAAAACCTTGCCCCAGACTGGGAAGTTATGCTAGCCCCGTTTAAACAAGAAACAGCATATGCCGAAGAAGGGTCAGAAGCAGATAACTGCTCAGACAAAGAGTCCTCCGATGATGAGACTCTTATAGAGGAGCAACCGGCACCTAGGGAATTGGAGGAAGGCACACAGGCCACTTGTGACGTATCTTATTGGTCCAACCCCTACTTTAATTTAATAGGAAAGCACAAATCCCCTTTTCGTTTAGCCGATATCTCTTGAAGTATTGGTTTTGAAAAGCCTGCGGTCGTCAGGCCTTTGATATATCATTTATCTAGTGATCGAGAAATGCAACTCGATCAGGGTCGAGCCAATTATTGTAATGCTTTACTCACAGCTACAAGACTTTATTGGTCCGGTTCGAATCCCATTCCCTTCTTGTGAAGCTTCGCTCGTGTGAAGCTTGGTCTCAATGCATGTTTATATTACACCAACCATGATAGAAAGAATAATTTCTCTATTTCTTGAGATGGATGTCCCTGGTAGTCAAAACTTGTTTGTTTTCATTTCCTTAGCACAAGCGCTAAGCGATAAGAATTCCTTTGAGATCTGGAAAGGTTAAAGTATAAGAGATAGAAAGGATTACAATAGCTAGCTTTTTGCTAGCCTTGAACATCCACCCTTGCTCTTATGGGGTCGGAATGACTTGGATTGAGTGGGGTCTTGTTACGCCCATAAGTCACTCCCTTAGCCAAGTTCCACTAGAAAGCTCCACCCAAAACTCTTACTCCTTGTATTGGGCCTGTCGATCCTCTCCTACGCTAGAGCCCGCCGGCTCCCTGTGGACGGTCCCAATAGAAAAAAGACGAGCTGCTAACATGGAACGAGCCTCTCTTCCCTTGCTAGCTGGATAAGGTGGGTTGCTTTCTCATAGTCTCCATTTCGAGATGGTGGATCAGGCTAATCAGACTTGAGCTCTCTCGTCTGGAATGGAGGGACGTTTAAGAATTCCTTTGGTAGTAGGTATGGGGCACGCTTCTTTCAGGAGACAACTGAGGCAAGTAGCTAGTTGACTGTAGGTTTAGAGCACGCTAGGATAGATTCTAACTAATTCTCTCTCTCCGGTCTTGCTCTTCCTCTTGCTAGGCGAATGGGCTTTGGTGGATCCGATCCTCCAAGCAAGGTTTTCATTCCTGCTCTGGGGGTTGTCGTAGATCACTAGGAGAGATAAGAATGTATTAGCTGTTAGCTCTTCTTGCCTAGTAGCGCTAGCATTATCACAGTGCAGGCTTCTCTTTGTAGTTGGGAGAGCTGGATGGCACAAGGGGTCTTTCTTTAGGAATTCTTAAACCGCGGGCTCCATCTCCATAAGTTCTTGCCGAGGACTCGTCAGAACAGCACAGGAAGGAAGGGAAGAAGGGTCCGAAGGAGAGCGCCTTTCCTTTGAAAGACTGAGCTTAAGAGTTAGCCTTCTGAGTCCGTTGGTTCTTTAAGTCGAGTTTAAGGAAGGTACCCTCTCTTTATAGGTGCTTTAAGTGATAGGGGTTATACGCTTTAGTACTAGAAGCCTTAAGGGGTGCCATTAGAAAGCACACGACTGGTAAGCCTTCGTATGGACCTTTGGCACTCTGACAGGTGATTAAGGAGACTATTTATGTAATGTAAATGAATCGCTATCCAGATTGAGCTTGATACCAGCATCAGATCAGAATCCATTGAAGTTGACCCATCGGCATCGGCAGAGGTTGAGGTACCATATGCTTTAGATCTACCATCCTAGGCATCAGAGGTATAGGTGGTTTCCGCCGTTCCAGTTCCAATTAGTGCATAAGCATCACCCGCATCAGTAGAGGTAGCAAAGGCATACACATAGCCTCCAGCCCAGTCGTTTATGTTGGTTCATATCTCGGTCCTAACTAGAGCCTATAGCAGCATACCAAAGAGCACCAGTACCTTGCGTTGAAGCATCCTTTACAGTCCCTGGTTTCTACCCAGCATAAGTAGTTAAGGCCCTTATGAGTTCATATCCCATGCCAGTTTACCCAGTAGCTTATGCTTATACAGTTTCACCCTCAACTCCTAGGTAAGATCGAGACCCAGAGACGGATGATCATTAATGGGATAAAGCGACCTAAAAAAAGGTCAACATTGCCGACAGCCGCCCAGTCGGACAAAGCTAGCCACCTCACCTAGTGTACCTTCTTTCTCTCTGTTAGGGATCGAGATAGCCTCGTGAGCGTGATTCTGAGTCTCGTGGTTGAGATCCGTGAGCGAGACCCAAGCAGGAGAAGCATGGGTAGAAGGAGCAGAGGCAGCAGCACCTATTTCTCCGCTATATCAAGATGATCTATAGCATCATAGATAGAGACAAAGGCAGCTTTCCTTCACGTAGTTCCACCAGCTTCAGTAACATATCGATACCCGGGCTAGTAAATACATACCAAGCAAAGCAGTCGATCCAGCGGGAACGCTATATGTTACCTTTGACTCTGCTGTCTCCACCTCTGCTTGCTCTGATGCGGGCAAGTAGCAAGACGCCATATCAAGCGCTACGATGCTGTTGAAACTGGTGCTCCTCCCACGTCCTGGAACCTTTGCCTTTCATACCTTAGCTGGTTCACGCACGGGTGGGTCAACGGGTTATGAATCACATCATCAAATGGGAATCAAGCGCTTCAACTGGTAAACTGGAGCTGGAGAACTAGCACTATGAGTGCCTCTGCTAGCTATGGCTCTTCAACCCTTGCCGGTTTGTTGAAGTAAGTGGAAAGCGAATGCACAGCGCTTCTACTCACATGCCAGAACACATAAAAGTAATAAAGCGAAGACCGGAACAAGGACAGACGCTTGTGCACACAAAATCAACATTTGCTTATCCACACTACCTAGAGTAAGCTAATGCCTTCACTCCATTTCTTGGAACAAATCCAACGGGGCATCACAAACGAACAATGGCAGATATCGATCAATTGGGAATGAAAGAACATCGCTTCTAAGAACTAATGGCAACGTACACTTACTTATACAGAACAGAATTAGTAAGAGACCTTTTCCCAAATGCTGACAGCTGCGATGCATGCGTGCGTGCGTGAGTGGCCTCATGCCTCGGTTGATAATAGATAACAGGCCTACGCCCAGCAACGGATAAACCAGTATAGGTCGTAGGAGTAGCAAGGTACATTCGAAAGCCAGATGTTGATCTCATTGACCGAGCATTCGAAGAATCTCCAACCTAACACCAGCAGCGGTAGATCAAGGGGTGTAGTTTCTCAGTCGATTGCCCTCCAATAAGACGGCTTCATGATAGAACAGGATGAATCTACTACCAGGCCGCTTTCCAACTACTGAAATGGGATCAACCGCAACCACTGCTACCTTCGCTGGCATACTTAACACTTGAATCATAACATGCGCTATAAACGTAATCTCATTGATCACGTTAGGCCCCATAAATCAATAATGAATGAATAAGAAAGAGAAAGAAAGGACTTGGACGCAAATATATACAATTGGTGAGGATGCCGGTGGTTATTGGTATGGATCCGCGCGAGATGATGGCTTTATCGGGTTTTTGAACGGTTGCTGGCTTGTTGATTTGCTTTGCCTCTGGGTAACGGGAAACTCGCGAAGGTCTTATTACCTTTTCTTCCGTACACCTTTGCCGGTTCCGGTACCTCCTATCATGGGCACTCTAGATAGATTGGGGTGGGGGGATCTTTGATATACCATACAAAGATGCCAAACACCGATGTTTTGGTTCCCCTCCCTTCAAATATGAAAGCATCGAACACCCTACGCCGCGCTAGCTAGCTGGCGGTCTCATTCTCACTCATTCACTCATTGTATAAATCAATACAAATGTGGTTACTGAGAAAGCAAGAAAAGGATCTGAAATTGATCGACTGGGGCGGTCAACTCGGTCTCGATCTGCGCTGGGATCTATCGCGAATGGCGCTCTAACTAGGCGGGATGGTGGTGGGGAAGCCGCCTCTGGGACCGTACGAGCTGGAAGGAATGATGCTTGCATAGGTGGGGGGGGCTGCCTCTACTTCTACATGTGGTGCTACCTTCGCTGCTTTCACTAGTTATGGTTCTTCAAAAGTCGTGGGATTGGACTTAGCGCTTATCCCGCACCGGGAATTCTCCCTGTTGTTGCTTTTAGAGAGTGCGGGGGCCTTTGTCTCTAACTGAACTGTGGTGCCGTAGCTTCTTATGCTGCAGCCCATACCATCCTAGCTTCCCATACCGTTTCCACCGCTAATATGACTAGTGCCCACACAGCCTATGTCTTTGCTTCTTATGCCTTTGTTGCCCCTATCCCACCCGCTTATAGCTTAGATTCTGCTGACTCAGATGCTGGTGGTCTAACTTGAATGGAATCTGCTCGATCTCGATATGGAACAACTAGAAAGTTCATGCATAAACTCCTCTGCCGGCTCGGTCCGCTGAATTAATCCAATCAATTGCTTTCACTCGGGTTGGAAGGTTGCTAGGACACTAATAGGGACATTGGGGAATGTCGGACCTACCCGCGAAACGAAAGACGCACATCTGCAAATTCGCTAGCTATATGAACGTCGTACAGGTGGCTGCTTGCTTTACTTCTTCCTATGATGCCTTCGCTGTATATGGTCCAGGTGCCTTTGCCTATAGTGCCTAAGTGTCTCTACCAGCAAGTTTCTCCATTAGAAGCAGTTTCAGCTATTGATCCAGTTGTTCGAGCCTCCCGTCCCCACAGAGAAGAGAACAATCACTGGAGAGTGGAGGGTACTGATCAATTCTCAGAATGAACCTGGTTCGATCTTATGATGAATAGGCATTGCGTTCTAGTAGTTGTCTATCCCTTTCTATCCGCTACTATACAAGGATAGACCATAAGCGGGTTCGCTCGCCCAACATCAGCCAATCGCGCTCTTCCGTGCACTCCTACGACTCTCATTTCCTCTTTCCGATATTCTGCGTGCCTTTTCTCGCTCGCGTCTATGAAACTTGCCCATTGCTCATTGCGGGCGTAGCTGTGCAGTGACTTGCTCTCATTCCTAAGAAGATAGATTACGTCCTCTTTGACTTTTGTTTCCTGGATCAAAATCTTATCTACTTTTTCTTGAAAGTAGTACGATCGGCGGGCCTTGGTATTTGGTCAGCACACCAGCTACGTTTTACTTCGCTTATCCTTTATTCCATAGCTTGCTGCTCGCTCGCTGTCGTGTACATTGTCTTCACCGAATGAGAGAAAGTTGGTGCTCAGTCTGCTAAATTAAGAAAGACGGCCCTCTCTTTACGAGTTGCTAGTAGAATGTGGAATGCTCTAACCGGGCTAGGCGAACCAATCAGATTCAGTTGGTCTTCCATCAGTGTACACCTATGTCTCAATCTAATGGTTAGGTCCAGATTCTTAATCCCACTAGTCTGATTACTATTGCCATGACGAATGAAGCTAGCAACTCTGTGCCAACGAATGCTGTGAGTGACGTCTGCTGGTGATTGACCTTCTGAGAATTCCGCTTTCTAGCTACAACAAAAATGAGTTTCTTATCCCTCGGGGCAGATTCTCTAAATCAGTCTGACTCTCTTTTCCTGCTGCTAAAAGGGAAGCTTCGGCAAATGGATAAAGAAAGAAGCGAAAGATGACACGCTTGCACAACCCGCGCTAAGCTTGTACCCACGAAGGAGGGAAACGGTTAAAGGCGGGAAAACTTACCCAAAGAAAAAAGGGTTTCGTCTCATTTTCCGGAAAGCCAGTCATACTATTCCACTTTAGCTAAGCTAATGATGAAACTGGATCTGGATTTTTCTGCAGATGATGATGATGTCCACTCCTGGCTCGATGCGCTTAACGAAAGGGAACTCTCTAGATTAAGAAAGAATTTCCTTAGCACAAGCTTTAAAGCGAATATTCTTATAATGATCAAGCTGATCGGGGAAGAGAGACCAATCGAGAGGCGGAGCCTCGGGTGAAGGCTAGACTTTCATCAAATGAGGGTGCTAGAGGACCATTTAACGCCTGTTCTTAGGGCTCGTAAGGGGGTGGCTTCGAACAAAGATCTCGCATTACAGAACAGAGCCTTATATATAATATGGATCAAAGAGCCGGCCCCTGACCCTTCCTCTTCAGCCGACCTCGATTCGATAAAAAATCAAATGTTGGAGACCGAGCGAGAGTTAAAAGAGGCCAGGGCGGAGCTAGCGTACTGGGAAGAAAAGGAAAGGGCCTTTTTTTGAGTTGGCAAATCTCTTTCTATACGATGCTTATTCAATAGTCCACTTAACACCAACCAAATCTCGACGAAACTGCATCAACAAGCTTTTCCTGTACCACGAATCCATGTAGATCCAGAATGACACCAAACCAATCTCAAAGAAACAGCAACTATGACCGCAAACGCCAACTCACTTCTTATATATACGTCACCAGTACCATCTTGTTTAGCACAAGTGTGATTGTAGCAGCTCGAGAAACGTAGGGGTAGATTACTTGGTTTTGATCCCAGAGCTCGAGGTCTACTTTAGCTTCCTCTCCCTTGGCTTTGTTCCCAGCCCGGTTATAATAAGGAGATAGTGCGCACTGAACAAAAACACATGTCATATCGGATTTGACTAAGAGTACACTCCCACTCCTGAACTCTTGAACTAAAGGAATGCTACCAGCAATTAGTAAAGTTAGAAGGTAGTGGGATATCTTGAATATGGATCGAGCTTACTTTATAGTAGACAGTAGACCAGCTCTCTTCTCCCCTTGGCCCTATGGTTGAGCCTGCCCTCTTTCATCTATCAGGACGTCAAGTAGCGCACGCATTCCTAAGTGAAAGGTCGGATTCCTTCATTTTTGTCTATCAGATTCGGGAATTCTGGTTGTTTGCATAGTGTAAATAGGGAGTGATGAAGTGACAGATTGGACTAGAAGTGTTCGACCTACCAATCCTGTAAAGGGGCTTAGCTGACCTTCCCGCAAGACAAAGGTAGCTTGCTTACTTTGCTAACTCTGCCTGTACTGGAGCATTAACTAATCAATCACTTCCGTCTGTCTTTCCCACTTGCCTCTTCCCCTGACCTGCTATACCCGGACGACCCGGAAAGAGATTGACTTTGCAAACTTTCACTGAACTAACCTGTCTTTCTCTCTGATCGTACGCTTGAACTTGAACTGTGATATCGGAAAGCACTTTCGACTGATGAACCTGATCTTTTATCTACGGAAAAGAAGAGGATTTTCTCTCTGAGCAAAGCCACTTGCATTTTCACTTTCCTCACGAACCTGACCTGTGACTGCTTGCCGGAATATGAAAGTGGTTCTCAACCATCCGAGAGAAAGCACGGAAAGGAAGTCAATTGCTTTCCTGATCGATCAATTGTTATATTTGTTTTTTAGTCCCGTACCCGTAAGCTGGGCGATGACTCCACTGTTAGCCAGCGAGCCTTCATGTTAGCACTCTCAGGAAAGAAAGCCATCGGTACAACAATGGAAAAGGCAACACGCAGGAACAGGCTCTTCCCCTTGACTGCCGCCAGCAACTCTGTTAGAGCCCAATAGTGGCTAGGCTTCGTCCTCCGCTCGCAGGCTTTTCTAGTCATCATACCTACGAGTGAAGCTAAAGGAGAGTGACTACTGATCGGTTTCTGGCTTACGGGCGTGCTTTCGATTCCTAATACAAGGCTATAACATAGATAAGGAGAATAGAGAGATTAGTGCCCCAAGAGAGGAGCTCAGTTCCATAGACAAGAGCTGACCTTGGACCAATGACCAGAGAGAGAAGATTATTAGCCAAAGTAGATAGGGTTCAGGGGAATAGGAGAAGGCCCTTAGTAGTCAAGGGCAGGCTTGAGTTCAGAGACGAAGATAAGGCTTGGCTTTGAAGGGACATATGGAAGAGCGAGGCTCTATAAGAGATGAGGAGATCCAGTTGTGGTTGCTGCCTATCCACCTTGGCATGGAGTCAGCTCTTCCTTGCACGACTACTGGGTCAGGCCAGGCATCCGCTTGATCTTCAGCTGCAAAACCTAGCTTCAGTGAGTTGAGTCGAGTAAAAACATCTTCGAGTTGTCTGAGGCTCAACATCACACTTTCTTTCTGAATTCCATCTTCTTCTTCGATCGTCGTCTTACTGCTGACCAGGCGTATTGTTGAGCTGATGGGTGCCATAGCATGAGATCGTTCAACTCCATTCATTTTTCCTGTGATTGGATGACACCTTCATTGGTTTGAGAAGAGTGAGGAATGGATTTCCGAGTATAATAGGGAATTCTTTGTTCTGTAGGACGACAAAATAGGATTTCAGGCAAGTACCCGATTTGCAGATATGAATATCTCTTACCAACCATGGAGTAGATAACTTCGCCCCATCAACA